TTATTTTTTTATAAATAAAAAAATAAATAAAAATATTGATACATAAGATAAATACAAGAATAGATAAGACGAGATTCGTCCACCTCCCATATATTTAACCCCTTCCCCTATAAAAAAACTTGCAACACCAACACCATTTGTAATTCCATCAATTATACGTCTATCAAAAAACTGAGTTAGTTTGGTTAATCCTCTTATCCCCACGGTAAAAACTTTAGTATAAAAAATATCTATGTAACCACGATTATATGACCAATTGTATATCACATTTTTTATTCGGTCCACAATAATTCTTTTAGGACCCCCTTTTACAAATGAATTGATTAAATCCAAATTCTGGAAAAATGAATAAGCGGATCCATATAAAATATATGCTATGAATAGTCCGAAAATTGCTATACTTACTGAAAAAATTGCATTTGTAAAAAATTCATCCAAATTTACAGAATAATTAGAACTTGAATGTAAAAGATTTGTTGATGGGGTTAACCATTTCGATAATATATCAAAATCTATTACTCCTTGATCAAAAGAAATTCCTATTGATCCAACCAACAAAGTAAATAGTACTAATACAAGAAGAGGAAATAGCATAGTATTGTCCGATTCGTGAGGATACATGGAAGTGTATTTATTTCCAAAGTAAGTACTAAAGTATTGTATCCTATTTCTTACATTATTATCAATTTTAGATCTTTCTTTTGCAAAAAAAGAAACCTTTTTATTCATTGTTGATAAAAGTAAATTTGGATTGACTCCTCTTGGAGTTCCTTTTCCCCATAGAGATATGGAATAGAACGAACCATTTTTTGTGCTACTGTAATTTTGAAAATGAACGCGTAAATACCCATCAAAGGTAAGTAAATATACCCGAAACATATAAAATGCGGTTAATCCTGCTGTGAAATAAGCTATTACTGCGAAAATTGGTGAATACAACCAACTATCATTAAGAATGTCATCTTTGGACCAAAAACAAGCAAGAGGTGGAATACCACAAAGAGAAAGTGTACCCAATAAAAAAGTAGTTCTTGTAATTGGAACATATCTTGCTAAACCACCCATAAGAACCATATTCTGACTTTTATCTGGTGAATATCCAACAATAGGTTCCATTGAATGAATAATAGATCCGGATCCCAAAAACAATAAAGCTTTTGAATAGGCATGAGTGATCAAATGGAATAAAGCAGCTCGATAAGAACCTATACCTAGAGCTAACATAATATAACCCAATTGAGACATTGTAGAATAGGCTAAGCTTTTTTTAATGTCTCTTTGAGCAAGGGCCAAAGTAGCCCCTAATAATAGTGTTATTACACCTATTAAAGAAATGAAATTCATTATATAAGGTATGACTATGAAAAGAGGAAGAAGCCGAGCTACAAGAAAAATTCCTGCTGCTACCATAGTAGCAGCGTGTATAAGAGCCGAAATAGGAGTGGGTCCTTCCATAGCATCAGGTAACCATACGTGAAGGGGGAATTGTGCGGATTTAGCAACCGCACCGACGAATAATAAAGAAGCACACAAAGTAGCAAATAAAGAATTGACCCCATTATTCTGGATTAAGTTATTAGTTATTTCGAGCAAATACCGAAATTCTAAACTACCTGTTATCCAATAAAAACCTAAGATTCCTAACAATAAACCAAAGTCCCCTACACGATTAGTTACAAAAGCTTTTTGACAAGCACTTGCTGCAATTGGTCGTGTGAACCAAAACCCTATTAATAAATAAGAACACATTCCCACAAGTTCCCAAAAAATATAAATTTGTATCAAATTTGAACTAGTAACTAATCCCAGCATAGAAGTATTAAAAAAACTCATATAAGCAAAAAATCTCAAATATCCTTGATCGTGATACATATATTTGTCACTATAAATAAGAACCATGATTCCAACAGTAGTAATTAGTATTGACATAATAGAAGTAAGTGGATCGATCAAGTATCCAAACTCTAAGGAAAAATCATTATTGATGGTCCAAGACCATAGATATTGATAGATAAAACTTCCATTTATTTGTTGAATAGACAGATTGGCTGAAAACACCATAGCTATACTTAAGAGTAAAACACTAGGAAAAGCCCACATGCGACGAATATTTTTTGTTGCTGTCGGAATAAGTAGAAGTCCAAATCCTATTGACATAGTAACTGGAAGTGGAAGAAAAGGTATTATCCACGCATATTGATATGTATGTTCCATAAGAAAAGAAACTCTTTTTTCTTATAATTACAAATTGTTCTCGATTCACCAATTCTTATCTTTTTGATCCTTTTAGAAAGGAACAATAATAAAAGAAATCAACAAAAAAAAAAGATATGAAAAAAAAGTCAAATATTGGGATTCTTAATTATTCTGATTTTTTTTCAGATATTTGAAATATTCCAAAATTTACAATTGGTTGGTCAAAAAATATGACCAAATAACTATGTAAAGGTAAAGACGATTACCTAGTAGTTATTTTAACTAAGAAAAGATTAAAGGAATATGAGATTTTTTAATAATTTTCTTACTACTATTATTTAGTAGATTTTTTTATTTTTTTTTTGTGATTAATAAACATATTTATTATACTATAATAGTATAATAAATATATTATATAGTATACTAAATATAGTAAGGAAAAAGAGTTAGACCAAAAAAAGAGTACTTTTTTTATTCAAATATGGATCATAGTATCTATATTCGAATTAAAAAAAAAATACCTAGGTTTTCTAGTTCATTTTGGGAGGGGAGTAATTACCTAACTTGTTGTGTAACTGATTGATTGGATTGAAATCCAATAAAAAAAAACTTATGTTTATCGGAAATCTTATGATACTCCTTACTTTGAATTATGGACATAGCACTCTGGACTTAATCAATTTTCATTTTCCCTTATTTTCTTCCATTTTTTTTCCCTCATGTCATTTATATATGTGATGTGTGATGCACGCGCATACGTATATGTGATATATATATCACATATACATGTATATATAAATATATTTGTATTATATATATTTGTATGTTTATTATATATTTTTATGTTAAAGTAAAAAACCAATGTATATTAAAAAGAGTATATTAAAAAAATTATCCACATACACGAAATAAGTATAGATAATAACTAAAAAGAACGATCTATTTTGAAGAATACATGTCTTTCACATACAACGATAAAAGGAGGAACCCCCCTTTTTGAATGGCAGTTCCAAAAAAACGTACTTCTATGTCAAAAAAACGTATTCGTAGAAATATTTGGAAGAAAAAAGGATATTTAGTTGCAGTAAAAACTTTTTCTTTAGCGAAATCGGTTTCCACCGGGCATTCAAAAAGTTTTTTTGTGCGACAAACAAATAATAAAGTCTTAGAATAATCTCAATTGATATAGCCTAAAGAACCTCAAATTTTGTAAGATGAATGTTAACTAATGTATTTTTCTGTATTGAATTTCTCAATATTACTTAGAACTCACTGCTGTGATATATAGAATAAGAGTTTTTTGTATATTGGGTTCTAAGTATTATTTTTTTCCCTATCACAATTGTACTTTTCACAATAGAAAAGTACAATTGTGATAGAGATTGAAACTCTTTTGTTATATGCCTATCCCAAAACTTAATTGGTTTTGTAAATGGTATCATAAATTATAAATTATATGCGCAATAAAGAATATTAATACTTTAATTTAAATATACTAAGGTATCGAAATCATTAGAAAAGTAACAAATTATTTGTATTTAATGATGAAATTGTGATAGATATGAAATCCTAGTTATTTTATTTTGTTCATTGAAAAAAAAACTCAATTTCATTTGAATCCATGAAATCGGATAAATGAAAAACAAAAAAAAATAGAGAAAAAAAGACAATTCTTAGTTTTATACCTCAACCGAGAAAAAACTATGGAGTTCCAACTGTTTGGAGAGAACTTAGTTTCTAGTACGTGAAAGTTGATTGTTAAAAAACCCACGACGATACTACCTAGGTAGGTATTTTATTGAAGATTCAAATATTTAAACCACAAACCAGTCTTTATTCATTGATTCTAATTAATGTTTCCTAAACTATATTGAATCCTTGAATCTCGACGATTCAACATGAATTGACTATTATTATTTCAAGTAAGCCGCCGTGGTGAAATTGGTAGACACGCTGCTCTTAGGAAGCAGTGCTAAAGCATCTCGGTTCGAGTCCGAGCGGCGGCATCTTCTAAAAGAGATACAATAGATCCTAAAATGTATTCAATTCGCGATTTCCAATTCTGTAATGGGACCCCTTTTATGATATTTGCGACTTTAGAACATATATTAACTCATATCTCTTTTTCGATCATTTCAATTGTGATTACGATTCATTTGATGACCTTATTAGTCCACAAAATTGTAGGATTACGTGATTCGTCAGAAAAAGGGATGATAGCTACCTTTTTCTCTATAACAGGATTATTAGTTTCTCGTTGGATTTCTTCGGGACATTTTCCATTAAGTAATTTATACGAGTCATTAATCTTCCTTTCGTGTAGTTTCTTCATTATTCATATGATTCCCAAGATACGTAACCTTAAAAATGATTTAAGCACAATAATTGCACCAAGTACCATTTTTACTCAAGGCTTTGCCATGTCGGGTCTTTCAACTGAAATGCATCAATCTGCAATATTAGTACCTGCTCTACAATCTCAGTGGTTAATGATGCACGTAAGTATGATGTTATTGAGCTATGCAGCTCTTTTATGCGGATCATTATTATCAGTCGCTCTTCTAGTCATTACATTTCGAAAAAACATCGAAATTTTTTGTAAAAGAAATAATTTATTAATTAAGTCATTTTTCTTTGGTGAGATTGAATATTTGAATGAAAAAAGAAGTGTTTTTAAAAACACTTCTTTTCCTTCATTTCGAAATTATTACAAATATCAATTAACTGAGCGTTTGGATTATTGGAGTTATCGTGTCATTAGTCTAGGGTTTACCTTTTTAACCATAGGTATTCTTTGTGGAGCAGTATGGGCTAATGAGGCATGGGGATCCTATTGGAATTGGGACCCCAAGGAAACTTGGGCATTTATTACTTGGACCATATTCGCGATTTATTTACATACTAGAACAAATATAAATTGGAAAGGTACGAATTCGGCACTTGTAGCTTCTATAGGATTTCTTATAATTTGGATATGCTATTTTGGGATCAATCTATTAGGAATAGGTCTACATAGTTATGGTTCATTCACATAAACATCTAATTGAATAAACTACATGAAGAATACATAAGATAAAAACATCATCCCATATATAACGAAAGTTTGTTTTTATGAGTTTTTGAGAACCATTTTAATTTGAATGATTCCTTGATTCAAACGGTTCTCAAAAACTCGAGATGTATCTAATTACAATTCTTATTCATTTTATTTCTTTTTTCATTATACAGTACAGCAAACAATTTTCAAAATATTAAATTCAAAGAATTATAAGACTTTCCTTCCGTTTCATTAATGAAACACTATCTATGATAATAATTGGATAAGATAGCGTGTACCTTGTCAACTGATAACGAGAGAACAAAATCGGGATAAATACCAATACTTATTACGGGTAGAAAGATACAGATTGAAAGAAATAGTTCTCGTAGTCCAGAATCCCAAAAAGTAGAGTTTGGAATATTAAATAGCTTGTATCCATAAAACATCTGACGTAACATAGATAATAAATAAATAGGAGTTAATATCATTCCAATTGCCATTACAAAAGTAATTAGCATTTTTGGCATTAAAAGATATTTTGTACTAGTAATTAGTCCAAAAAATACTACAAATTCCGCAACAAAACCACTCATTCCTGGCAATGCAAGAGAAGCCATCGAGAAGCTACTGAACATGGTAAATGTTTTTGGCATTGGGATAGATATCCCTCCCATTTCTTCGAGATAAACAAGACGTGTTCTATCACAACTCGTTCCCGCCAAGAAAAAAAGTGCAGCACCAATAAATCCATGAGAGAGCATTTGTAAAATAGCTCCATTGAGTCCCATGTCGGTTATAGAACCAATTCCTATAATTGTGAAACCCATGTGAGATACAGAGGAATAGGCTATTCTCTTTTTTAAATTACGTTGACCAAGAGAAGTTGAAGCTGCATAGATTATTTGCATTGTTCCTATTATCACCAACCAAGGAGAAAATATAGAATGGGCGTGGGGTAGTAATTCCATATTGATCCGAATCAATCCATATGCGCCCATTTTTAATAGGATTCCAGCTAAAAGCATACATGTACTGTAATGTGCTTCTCCATGGGTATCAGGTAACCATGTATGTAGGGGTATAATCGGCAATTTGACAGCATAAGCAATAAGGAAGCCAAAATAGAATATTATTTCCAATGCCACAGGATATGATTGATTAATTAATCTTTCAAAATCTAATGTTGGTTCATTGGAACCATATAAACCCATACCTAGAACTCCTATTAAGAAAAAAATGGAACCCCCTGCAGTGTACAAAATAAACTTTGTAGCCGAGTAGAGACGTTTCTTTCCCCCCCACATGGATAAAAGTAAGTAAACAGGAATTAATTCTAACTCCCACATGATGAAAAAAAGTAAAAAGTCTCGAGAGGAAAATAATCCTATTTGACCGCTGTACATTGCTAGCATCAGGAAATAGAACAACCGCGAATTTCGAGTAATTGGCCAAGCTGCTAAAGTTGCTAAAGTAGTGATAAATCCTGTCAGTAAAATGGGTCCTATGGAAAGTCCATCGATTCCTAGTCTCCAGTGGAAATCAAAAACATCTATCCATTTAGAATCTTCCTTCAATTGCATTAATGGATCATCCAATTGGAAATGATAACAGAATGCATAAGTCGTTAGAAGGAGTTCTAATAAGCATATACATAAAGTATACCACCTAAACATCTTATTCCCTCTATGAGGGAATAAGAAAATTGAGGAACCCGCGAATATCGGTAAAACAACAAGTATTGTTAACCAAGGAAAATAACTCGTGATAAAGACAAGATACATTTTGACCAGAAAAGCCCGCCCTCAAAATAATATATTTTGTCGAGCACGGGCTTTTGTCGGTAAAGAGGAATCACAAATGATTCAAGTGGAGTTTTTTGTAACGTATCAATAAGATAGAGCCATGCTGCGAGTTGTTTCAGGCCCTAAATAAACACGGACACTCAAAAAATCTGTTGGGCAGGCAGATTCACATCTCTTACAACCTACACAGTCCTCGGTTCTTGGCGCGGAAGCTATTTGCTTGGCTTTACATCCGTCCCAAGGTATCATTTCCAATACATCTGTGGGGCAAGCTCGTACACATTGAGTACACCCTATACATGTATCATAAATTTTTACTGAATGTGACATTGGATCTATAAATTACAATTTTGAACATAAAAGATTTTCGATCTGGTCAAATCAAATTAGTAGTAAATGAATCATATATTATATATTGTAATATTGTAGACACCAGACGAAACAGTGGTTTATTAAAAATAATCAATATATTTCTTAAATCAATCTGTTTATGAGAAAAGGTCAAGACACTTTGATTTTCGTTTCAACAATTATGATGATACGAGTTGCACATGCGAATTCAAATTAATTGGCCAACAAATCGGTCATCATTATTTCAATATAAATATAAAAATGCAATTCCATTTTATTGAATTGCATTCAAATTCAATAAAAAATAGTATTTCAATTCTATTAAATATTTTTATGTGTCTTTATTTAAATTATCTATGATGATTATCACTAATTATTCAACAAATTCGATTGATTAATACGAGTTGATTTTCTGTTACGATGGATCGACGAAACAATAGCAAGTCCAATAGCTGCTTCAGCAGCTGCAATGGCTATAACAAAGATTGAGAAAATGTCTCCTCTTAATTGGCGACTATCAAATATATCAGAAAATGTTACAAGATTGATATTAACCGAATTTAGTATAAGCTCAAGACACATAAGCGCTCTAACCATGTTTCGACTTGTGATCAATCCATAGATACCGATAGAAAATAAATAAACACTCAAAAAAAGGACATGCTCAAACATCATTGACTAACTCCTTATCAATCTCGATTCATTTCAATATGAACAACAATTCAACCGATTCAATTGATTAGAATAGAACAATTACACAACAAAAGAAGATATTGACGGTAGATAGATTTAACTAAAAATTTCTATTTATTTATTTAGAATTTAGTTAGAATTCTAAGAATTGGGAATCATTATAAGTTAAGTATTTTTATTGCTTATTGTCGAGCCATAGTAATTGCACCTATCAAGGAAACTAAAAGAATTATTGAAATGAGTTCAAACGGAAGATAAAAATCTGTTGATAAATGAATCCCAATTTGTTGAACGTTATTTATTAGGTCCTGTTCCATAATCTGGTTTGACCTTGCAGTCCAAATAATTCCGTACCATGACGTATCTGGGATAGTAGTAATTAGTGAAAAAAGAATAGTTGTACAAACCATCGAAGTGACCCCATCTCCAATGGTCCAAAAATAGGAATTATTGGAATATTCTGAACCATTCATGAACATTACAGCAAATATGATCAAGACATTTATGGCTCCCACATAAATAAGGAGCTGTGCGGCAGCTACAAAATAGGAGTTCGATGAAATATAGAATAAGGATATACAAACAAGAACCAATCCCAATGAAAAGGCAGAATAAATTGGATTGGTAAATAATACTACCCCCAGACCCCCTAATACAAGAATTGACCCCAGAAATACAACAAGAATATCATGTATTGGTCCAGGTAAATCCATTATGTATAAAATACAAAATAAATAACTTTAACTATTTCATGACCTTACTTTAACTTTATAAATGGTCCAGGAAAGGAAAAGGGATTACCCTATTTTTGTTTTCTTGTATATAATATTGTATATGATACATTTATAATTGAATTGAATTTGAATATGGATTAATGTAGATATAGATAAAATTATCGGGCCAACCTTACTTTAGTTATATTTATCCGAAAGAAAAAAAAAAAAGAAAAAAGTAGTTGAAATTTGCTATTTCGAAATCATCACGAAAAATATATTTTAAGTTTAAATCAAAGAGTGATTCTCAACAATCATTAGTTTTTATTTGTAGTTACTGACTACCCAAAATAAAAAGCTTGGATCTTTTATATCAAAACAAAATCTTAGTAATCGGTAATTGTTCTTGAATCAAAGGGTTCATCTTTGTCTATTTTTATTTGAGTCGAATTCATAACTGTTTGAATTGTGTAATCTCCAATTATTGAGATTGGTAATCGACCCAAAGCAATTTGATTATAATTCAATTCGTGACGATCATAAGTAGAAAGTTCATATTCTTCAGTCATTGATAAACAATTTGTTGGACAATACTCGACACAGTTACCACAAAATATACAAACCCCAAAATCTATACTATAATTAAGTAATTGTTTCTTTTTAATATCTCTTTCAAATCTCCAATCAACAACGGGTAGATCTATCGGGCATACACGAACACATACTTCACAAGCAATACATTTATCAAATTCAAAGTGGATTCGACCCCGGAAACGCTCTGATGTGATCGATTTTTCATAAGGATATTGAATAGTTACAGGTAAACGATTTGTGTGGGATAAGGTAATTATGAAACTTTGACCAATGTACCTTGCAGCTCGTATTGTTTGTTGACCATAATTCATGGACCCAATTACCATAGGGAACATATTGTAGATATACATGAAAAATTTGACGTTTCTTTCTCTTGTTTGATAGAGATTATGAATCTAAAATAGTGTTATCGTATTCTCTTATTTATAATGAAACAAGTTGGGAAGAAGTTGTTAATAACAGATTACCTAGAGAAATAGGTAAAAGAAATTTCCATCCAAGATTTAATAACTGGTCCATTCTCATTCTAGGTAAAGTCCATCTTGTTGTGATAGAAATGAAGAGAAACAAATAAGCTTTAGTTAATGTAATAAGGATACCCATTGTCATTCCAAAAATGCCGGCGATTTTATTTATTCCGAAAAGCTCAGAAATGGATATATACGGAATAGATAAATTCCACCCACCTAAGTAAAGAACTGTTACAAATAATGAAGAAACTAATAAATTTAGGTAAGAAGCAAGATAAAATAAACCATATTTGATACCCGAATACTCGGTTTGATAACCTGCTACTAATTCCTCCTCCGCTTCTGGTAAATCAAAGGGCAATCTCTCACATTCGGCTAGAGAAGAAATTAGAAAAACAATAAATCCTATAGGCTGACGCCACAGATTCCACCCCCAAAAACCATATTTTGACTGTGCTTCAACTATATCAACTGTACTTGAACTGTTAGATAATCATAGTCGATAATAACATCACTGTTCCCATCGCTATTTCAAAACCGTACGTGAGACCTCAGCTTCATACGGCTCCTCGATGGCCACAAAAAAAATGTAAGGACGGGTTCGGTATTATCGCTATCTTTGGATAGATAGAATAAAGATACGTCGGAAAGTCCCAAATTAGACCAATGGAATTCTGTCTGCTAGAATAAGAAAAAAAGTGCTTCCGAATTGATCTCATCCTTTACAATAAAAATTTCTCTTTGTTCGGTAATAACTTAATATTTCAATAAAATACTCCTTATACCAATCAATACAAAATAAAAAGAATTAGTCATTAGTTCATGAATCGTGATAAGAATTCGATATGTATGAATATGGATAGAGAAAAGAATAAATAAGGATCCCCCTTTTTTATTATTCATTCAATTACTGCATTCCATTTCTTTTTTCCTGTTCTTCTGTCTCAGAGGAGGATACTAAAAAATAAAATAAAGGATTAATTCGTTCTTGATAGTCATTTCTTTAACCAGTGAATAGGAGCATACTCTAGATCGGAATCGTAGGGAAGTACTACTTGATCATTTCTACCAATTTCAAGTCCTTATTATGATTCGTTTTATGAAGAAATACCTCTTTTTTGATACCTTACATTATCTCCATTACTAATCCTTTGTGTACCTTGGTGTTCCTAACCGTCCACTGACTTTTGATTGATCCCCGGTATAGTAATACATACGAGACAGTAGTAGAAACTCCATACAGTTGATCTTTTGTTTGCGCCCGCTTCAAGATATGATGACTAATCAAAAAATCTTAATCTTGGGGTAAGCAGTTTACACTGCTTATTTTTACTTCAACTTTATTCTTGTACATAGGGAATGAGATTGTTTCTTCTTACTACAAATTTGGAAGCTGTTTAGTTTCACTCATATAACTATCTGGTTTAACTCATCAACCCGAATGCTGAATAAAAAAAATGAAAACATCTATTCAATACATTGAACCTCTTTCTTTTTTCTTTTATTTCTAGAAGAGAGGTTCAAAGTTCATATTCCAACGAATCACACGTAGAGATATTGATAACACACATAGAGTTAATGGTATTTCATAACTAATAGATTGAGCAGCAGCTCGTAGACCACCTAAAAAGGAATATTTATTATTCGATCCATATCCTGACATAAGAAGCCCAATAGGAGCAATACTAGAAATGGCGATCCATAAAAAAACACCTATACTGAGATCGGCTAAAACAAGACGATACCCAAAAGGAATTACTAAATAACTTAGTAGAATTGATATAACCGCTATAGACGGTCCCACACTAAACAAACGAATATCTCCTCGAGATGGGAGGAGGTCCTCTTTAAAAAGTAGTTTAGTCCCATCCGCTATAGCTTGAAGAATTCCCAACGGGCCAGCATATTCGGGCCCAATACGTTGTTGTATCGCTGCAGATATTTCTCTTTCTAACCACACAATTACTAGTACCCCCATTGTTATTCCCAATATAAGGGTCAAAATGGGTACAATCCATATTAGTCCATACACTTCTTTTAAAAATTCCGATGTAGAAAAAGAATTGATAGTTTGTACTTCTGTCGTATCAATTATCATTTCAACGATCAACTTCTCCCATAATGATATCTATACTACCCAATATCGTCATGATATCAGCCAATTTCATTCTTTTAACTAGCTGAGGAAGAATTTGCAAATTGATAAAACCGGGTGGACGAATTTTCCATCTCCAGGGGAAAACACTATTATCTCCTATCAAATAAATTCCCAATTCTCCTTTTGGGGCTTCCACTCTCACATAAAGTTCTTGTTTCGACAATTCAAAATTGGGTGAAGGTTTTTTACTAATAAATCTATATTCAAAATCATTCCATTCGGAATTCTTTGCTCTATCAAAGCGTCGTACTTCTAAATTTTCATAAGGTCCTCCAGGAATTCCTTCTAGAGCCTGTTGAATAATTTTTATGGATTCCTTCATTTCACCGATTCGTACTAAATAACGAGCTAATGAATCTCCTTCTTTTTGCCATTGGACTTCCCAATCGAATTCATTGTAACACTCATAATGATCAACTTTACGAAGATCCCATTGGATTCCAGAAGCTCGTAACATCGGTCCTGATAAACCCCAATTTACAGCTTCTTCTCCACCAATAATGCCCACTCCTTCAACTCGTTCCAAAAAAATGGGATTCCACGTAATAAGTTTTTGATATTCAACAACTCCTGTTAAAGAATAATCGCAGAAATCCAAACATTTATCTATCCATCCATAAGGTAGATCAGCAGCTACTCCTCCAATACGGAAATAATTATGCATCATTCGCATACCTGTGGCGGCTTCGAATAGATCATATATCAATTCCCTTTCTCTGAAAATATAGAAAAAGGGAGTCTGTGCACCGATATCCGCCATAAAAGGTCCAAGCCATAACAAATGAGAAGCTATACGGCTCAATTCCAGCATAATTACTCTGATATAGCTAGCTCTTTGAGGTACTTGAACATTTTCCAATTGTTCTGGCGCATTTACGGTTATTGCCTCTGTGAACATAGTAGCTAAATAATCCCATCGTGTTACATAAGGTAGATATTGTATAATTGTTCGATTTTCCGCTATCTTTTCCATTCCTCTGTGTAAATAGCCCAATATGGGCTCACAGTCAATAACATCTTCACCATCGAGAGTAACGATTAGTCGGAGAACACCATGCATTGATGGGTGGTGAGGCCCCATATTGACTATCATGAGATCTTTTCTTGTAACCGGTACTGTCATATCTTTTCTTCCTTAATTCATTATTCCATGAATTCCTCAAAACGAGACTCATCAAAACGAAAAATTGAATACTACTAAAAAAAATTCAAACGATTAAATTAACGAGTTTTTGGCTCTCGAATATCCAACTGACCAATTAATTTCTTATAACGTACTCTATTTTTCTTTGACAAATAAGCCAGCAACCGTTGACGTTTTCCTAGAATTTTTCGTAGACCCCTTTGCGATAAAAAATCTTTTTTGTGCAATTCCAAATGTGAAGTAAGTCTCCGTATCTTATTGGTGAAACTGAATACTTGAAATTCAACAGAACCTTTGTTTTCTTCTTTTTCTTCTTGTGGAATAATGGAAATGAATGAATTTTTGACCATAAAAAATTTTTCTATCCTTTTTCTTTCTTTTTCATGGATTTTTCCGATCAGGAAAAATAAAAAAAAAGAATTATGCCAGTTATTTTAATCTAGTACACACATCTAGTACACACAAAAATTTGGATTTATTCATATACTACTTCTTTATTTTATCCAAATCAAATTTGCAATTTGATTTGGATAGAAAGGGATAGTATGTTTCCGCATTAACGAAAGAAAAGAATTTATTTCTATCTAAAAGGATTCCCCTAATTTATTTATTCCTATATCCAATTGAATGGATACACCATTCAATCTGTATCATTTACCAAAATATAACATAGCATATGCATACATCTTTCGGCTTTCATATATCGAAAATGTCACGGAATATAGATATATATGATATAGGAAATATACTATTAAATTAAATAATTCTAAATCGTGGATACATATGTATCCTTGACATACTGAAACGACTGCCATTATTGGTATCAAACCAATAGCGATTCATACAAGCTAAATCTTCTAATCGGTAATTGGGCCAAAGAACAAATTTGCATTTAATGAATTTATTTGTATCTGTATTAAGATGCTTGTCCTCATCCAAAAATTTTCCAGAGTTTCTTATGTTGTTTTCATTGCAAAATAATGGATTTCTATTTCTATCCGTAACATTCCAATTATGGGAATTGAAACAAATTAACATTCTCAATTCTCTGCGACGTCTAGGAGATAGAATATTTTCAGGAACAAGGAAATCATAATAATTTGTGTCCCCATTCACAAGCATATTCCCATATCGTACAATGGGTTTATCCAAATTCCTCTTATCAATATATCTTTTTTTTATGCATTTTCTATTAGTTTGGTGTTTATTGTTCTCGACCAATGAAATACTTATAGTTTGATATATAATCAATTTTCCATCCCTTTTTATAGATAGACGAATTGGTTCGATAATTAATATTCCTTTTTTTATCAATTCTGTAAGAGCTAGATCTTTCTGAATTAGCATTACATCCAGATGTATCTCTCCTCTTTGAATCGAGGATATAACAATTTCTTTTGGATTTATCAGTCTAAGTAAGAGACAATATACCTTGATATTATTGATCATTCTTTGGTTCAAGGAGTCATCCCATCTTAATTGAAAAAGGAAATATTTTTTCAGGAAGAAATCTAGTTCTGCTTCCTTGTTTTTCTTGGATTGTTTTTTCTTCTTACCTTTTTTAATGGTAATGTCTGATCTCGCATAATTCTCTTCAATATCTTTTTTTTTGTTTTCTTTTCGTAGATCTGATACAAGATTTACTTGGTCCTGTTGCTCATTTTTTTGTTGGTTGGAATTTTCTAATTTAAGATATTTTTTTTGATGAGATATCATCTGAAGATTATTTTTTCTATTTATATTGATGTTTTTATTTTGACTTTTATTTTTATAAAAATAAAAGTCAAAAAGAAGTAATTTGATTGGTATAATCCATGGTTTAATCTTATATGCATCAAAAAGTAAGACAAATTCTGGGAAGAACCAAGATTCTAGATTTGATATGGTATGATAAACTCTTTCTTGATTCATTCCCATCCAATTTAAAAAAATACTTTTTTGATTGGATGGGTTGATTTCTTGATGAATCGTAAGAGAAAAAATATCTTTTTTTTTCAATTTGTTGTTGATTTTTTTTTCAGTCTTAGTATTTTTATCAATTTTGGTACCGATATGTGTATTGGTCCAGGTCTCAATATCGATATTTTTTCTAAGACAAAAGTGGAGAATTCGACAATCAAAATATTTTCTATCTAGATTTTTATGCGTATCAATAATATATCCTTCTTCTAGATAATCACTAATAGCTGTACTTACCAATACATAAAATGATTCGGATTTCGGTTTATTGAAATTATATGGAATTTTGTGAACCCCGTTTACTTGTAATCTTGACCCATAAATATAAAAATCCTCCTTATCCCCATAGTTCATATATTTATGTGATAAAAGATCATATCTGTAGTGTTTTTTCCATTTTTCTTTTTGATTTGTCAATGAATCCGCTGCATAGTAATTTTGTTTCACATAATGAATTAATTGGTCTTTTTCTTTTTTATATGAATCCGCTTTAATTGAGTCCTTATTTTGAATCCTATAACGTTGATTGATTCTATTTCGCCACTTTTGCGGTACTAACCGCGACCATTTGGTTTGAGATAAATTGTATTGATAATGCCCCTTTAACCAGTTTTTCCATTCAATCATTCCAGACTTATGAATTTTCTTATGTCTTGAATTGTAATCAAATATTCCTCGTGTCATACAATAATCCTTGATTTTATCCTTAATAAAAGGATAAGTCCCCTGATATTGAAGTAGAGATTTTAATTGATACTTGTTAAGTAATTGGGTTTGTGATAATTTGTAAAATACATATGCTTGGGACAAGGAGGATAAGTCATAATACATTTTAGTACTATTACTAATATTAGTATTCGAAAAGGACTTTTTTATAGTGGAAAAAAAGTTCATTGTATTTTGATCTCTTTCATCAATTCCTTCCTGATTTGTTTGATCGTTGTAAACGGATTTATTGATTATTTTTTTTGTTGATTCAAAGAAAAGTTGGAAATAGATCCTGTGAATGGTAATCATACATAGCAAGATATCTATATATATTTTTTCAATCAGAGATTTCATAAAATAATGTGATTTACGTATTAATCGTATATTTATTCTTTGGAATATCTGCCAAATATGTTTCTGTGATTTCGATCTTTTATCATCACAAGTTAGAATTATTTTTTTCTTGTCTTTTGTGATTCGTTCTATTTGATTCCTGATTGTGAATGTTCTATCAGAAAGATCTTTCATCTTTTTTTCTATGAGTGAATAATTTGTCCAATTCATGGATTGGATTTGAATGGTTGATTTGTGAATAATCTTATTATTTATTTCGGAATCTTTTCCATTTTCAGCCGTTTCATATACTTTCGCCTTGCTCAATTCAAATAATAATATTGGGTTTACTTTTTGAATTTCCTTCATTATTCGTTTTAGAACTAGAGGTATTTTAATGATCCATCTTGTTTTTTCTTTTGAAACTTTTAGAAGTAGAAAGAAATCCTTTTTCACTTTTCTAACTTTTTTTTGGAGTTCTTTATAAATGGGTTCAAAAAAGGAAGGTCGTTTTCGGGGATTCCCAAAAGGGAATTCCGCTTCCATTCCCCAAATTGTTAAAAAACAAAAATTGTCTTTTTTTCCTTTTTCTTTTATTTGATCCCTAGGATGAGATCGTATTTTAGATCTTCGCCAAGGTTTCAAACAGAAAGGAAATAGAATCTTTATCTGAATACCGTCCGTTAACCAATCTTTGGGAAATTCTGTTTCTGATAATTGAACACCATTATAAGTGCATTTAACGTGCATTTCTCTATTCCACTCCTTCAAATCCTCATACCATTCGGGGAATTGGAATAATAACATACGGCCAATATTTTTAGCAATTATAAATGAAGGCAATACAATGTATTTTCTAAGAAAAGATTGGGTTACTAACATCAAACCTCTTATTGCTTGAGCAAATATAATGCTATCCCAAGTTTCTGATATTACTATACGTTCATTTTTCTCTTTTTTTTCTTCGTTTTTTTTCTCTTTTTCCCTTGTCTCTTCCTCCTCAAAATAAAAATGTGAAATTTTCAATTCTGGTTCTCTCCCCACCGAATTCCCAAAAATGAGATTCATCATTTCAGAGATATAAAAAGAAGAAAAAAAAAATGTTTTGTCTATTCGATCCAAAAAAAGCGGGGAATGCACATTTGCTTGAAACATTTCCCAAATAACCGTTTTACGTCTTTGAGCACGCATGGATCCTTTGATTATATCCCGACGAAAATCCGATTGTTGCGAGTAACGTATCAAAGCCACCTCTTCCGCTTGATCACTATTATTAGTATTATTTGTAGTTGTAATAGGGTTGGTATTCTGATCGTTATCAGTATAAATTACTACGCGT